TACGTAGTTATCCAATAAAAAGACACACTTGTCATATAACTATTGTATTAAAAGATATATCTGTAAACGAAGAATATTAGAAAAGATCAAAATATGCCATATTATCCTTAAAAAAATCTGAATGGGTAACAAAAAATAAGTACACAGATATGACACGTTATAATATATATATAGTATCGGGGGGTTATGGGGCAAAAAATAAATCCACTTGGTTTCAGACTTGGTGCAACCCAAGATCATCATTCTATTTGGTTTGCACAACCACAAAATTATTCTGACGGTTTACAAGAAGATCAAAAAATAAGAGATTGTATCAAGAATTATGTACAAAAAAATATTAAAATATCCTCTGGTGTTGAGGGAATTGCATGTATAGAGATTCAAAAAAGAATCGATCTGATTCAGGTCATAATCTATATGGGATTTCCAAAATTACTAATAGAAGGTCGGCCTCGAAGAATCGAAGAATTACAGATGGATGTACAAAAAGAACTTAATTGTGTAAACCGAAAACTCAACATTGCTGTGACAAGAATTACAAACCCTTATGGACACCCTAATATTCTTGCAGAATTTATAGCTGGACAATTAAAGAATAGAGTTTCATTTCGAAAAGCAATGAAAAAAGCTATTGAATTAACTGAACAGGCAGGTACAAAAGGAATTCAAGTACAAATTGCAGGGCGTATTGACGGAAAAGAAATTGCGCGTGTCGAATGGATCAGAGAGGGCAGGGTTCCTCTACAAACCATTCGAGCTAAAATAGATTATTGTTCCTATACAGTTCGAACTATCTATGGGGTATTAGGCATAAAAATTTGGATATTTGTAGACGAGGAAGAATAAACCTTTACTTGATTTACTTGACTTGTCTTTATGTTCTATTGGCAATAAAAAAAGCAAAAAATGACAAACTCTTTCATTGTTTTTCTGTTAAATACAAACAAAAATGGGCAATTTTATAAGGTTGAATAAAAATTCGATTAATTTTTTGATATTGAGATAATTGCTATGCTTAGTGTGTGACTCGTTGGTTTTTTAGGGTTAGGATTCAAAAAACCGGACCTGCCCACACATAGTATGAACTAATAACTATAGAACTGATAACCAACCCATCGCTTCATATTATCTAGATCTAAAGAACCGGTCATGGTATGATATATTGGTTATATCATTGTAGCAACGGAAAGTTTTTTGCAAAAAAAAAAAAGAAAAACCAATCTGATTATAAGTTGTGAAGCAATAACAATAAAAATGCAGATAAATGGAAGGATGAGAGAAAGAGAGAAAAAGAATATGAATGCTATATGATTCCAATATGTAAGGTCTATGAGCAATCTTATAAAGGATAGTGTACTAAAGCATCAATACTAATTTGATTAATCTATAATTAGATGAATTTGTTGATAGAACAAAAAAATCAAGAGCCCTGAGTCAATAAAGACTGAGAAAATTGACTCAAGAACACATTTCATTTTGATTAGGAGCTCCATTGTCAAATTCAGGCCTAACCATTAATCGAGAAGCGATGGGAACGACGGAACCTGTGGATGCATAAGATAAGATTCTATTGAAAACGAATCCTAATGATTCACTGGGTAGGATGGCGGAACAAACCCGGGATCAATCCACTTTTATTCTGAGAGAGAGGTCATGTCATGGGATAACCCTACAACTGAAATAGATATTGAAAGAGTAAATATTCGCCCGCGAAAGTTTTGATTTTATTGAATTTCTAAATTTTGGTCGATCGATCCGATATGATCATAAAAAAGACAAACCAAAATAAAGACTCGTTATAACAAAATTACATTATATTATCTATAACAGTATATTATAACATTATATCTATACCATTCTCTCTAACTAATCTATAAAATAATTATCTATAACTATAAATAGAAAAATAGAATATATGTTTAATTAATTATATAAACTATTAAAACAAGATATATAAATTTCTAATAGATTAAATAAAATCTCAACGAATCCCATGATTCAGCATATTATATTATTCATTAAATACATGTATATTATTTTATTTTGTTTCATTTGCGAGGAGCTGGATGAGAAGAAACTCTCATGTCCGGTTCTGTAGTAGAGATGGAATGAATTGAGAAACAACCATCAACTATAACCCCAAAAGAACCAGATTCCGTAAACAACATAGAGGAAGAATGAAAGGAATATCTTATAGAGGTAATCGTATTTGCTTCGGTAGATATGCTCTTCAGGCACTTGAACCCGCGTGGATCACATCTAGACAAATAGAAGCAGGGCGCCGAGCAATGACACGAAATGTGCGCCGCGGTGGAAAAATATGGGTACGTATATTTCCAGACAAACCAGTTACAGTAAGACCTGCAGAAACGCGTATGGGTTCAGGGAAAGGATCTCCTGAATATTGGGTAGCTATCGTTAAACCGGGTAGAATAGTTTATGAAATAGGCGGAGTAGCAGAAAATGTAGCCAGAAAGGCTATTTCAATAGCGGCATCAAAAATGCCTATACGAACTCAATTCATCGTCTCAGGATAGGAATGTAGAACCAAAGGAAAGAGGTCTTTGGAATGAAAAAAAAACAATTGTAGGTTTCTTTTTTTATTGAAAAACAATATTTCTTTTTTTTTACTTTGCCCCTTTGCATCAAAAGAGCAAATTCAAAAAAAAAAATGATATGATTCAACCTCAAACCCATTTAAATGTAGCGGACAACAGCGGGGCCCGAGAATTGATGTGTATTCGAATCATAGGAACTAGTAATCGACGATATGCTCATATTGGTGATGTTATTGTTGCTGTAATCAAGGAAGCAATACCAAATACACCTTTAGAAAAATCTGAAGTGATCAGAGCTGTAATTGTACGTACTTGTAAAGAACTCAAACGTGACAACGGTATGATACTACGATATGATGACAATGCTGCGGTTGTTATTGATCAAGAAGGAAATCCCAAAGGAACTAGAATTTTTGGTGCGATCGCACGGGAATTGAGACAGTTAAATTTTACTAAAATAGTTTCATTAGCACCCGAGGTACTATAAGTATAATAAAGATGAGACTCTAATATAGTTATAGCATTTGAATAAATTAGTAATAAAATAGATAAAATGAATTAGTAGATTTTTCTCACGCATATATCTTTAACAATTTATAAAATATATATATGAAAAAAAGCATGTTGATTATATCAAAATTCGGGGGCAACAATAATTTTTGTTTATCATGGGTAAAGACACTATTGCTGATATAATAACTTCTATACGCAATGCTGACATGAATAGAAAAGGAACGGTTCGAATACCATCCACTAACATCACCGAAAACCTTGTTAAAATACTGTTAAGAGAAGGTTTTATTGAAAACGTGAGGAAACATCAGGAAAGCAACAAATCTTTTTTGGTTTTAACCCTACGACATAGAAGGAATAGGAAAGGGCCATATAAAACAGTTTTAAATTTAAAACGAATCAGTCGACCCGGTCTACGAATCTATTCGAACTATCAACGAATTCCTAGAATTTTAGGCGGGATGGGAATTGTAATTCTTTCTACTTCTCGGGGTATAATAACGGACCGAGAAGCCCGACTAGAAGGAATTGGCGGAGAAATTTTATGTTATATATGGTAAGTTTTCTTATCTTATATCCAACTTAGATATGAAACTTTCCTATTTAGTTTATTTGTGAAAAAAAAAAAGAAAGGGCGGGTTTATTTTCTAATATCACTCTCCTCCTACATTCGTTAATACTTCAAAGAGATTTTACCTGAAATAAAAAAAATGGATTCATGGAAGTTTAATTATTGAATCGCTTCCGAATGGTATACTTAAGATTCGGTTAGATAATAAAGATCGAATTCTGGGTTATGTTATGGTTCAGGAAAGATTCGGCGTAATTTTATACGTATACTACTGGAATATAGAGTAAAAATGAAAATAAGTTGTTATGATTCAACCAAAGGACATATAATTTATAGACTCTGAAACAAGGATTCAAACGATTAGTTTCTTTTTTTTTTTCAACTTCAATATTCCTTTCAATTCGAAAGTTAAAAATTTCAAGAAACTTATTTTCTTCCAATAAAAAAATTAGAAATTAAGTTAAGGAATGATAAATATGAAAATAAGGGCCTCTGTTCGTAAAATTTGTGAAAAATGTCGACTGATCCGTAGACGAGGACGAATTATAGTAATTTGTTCCAACCCAAGACATAAACAAAGACAAGGATAATCTTTCTAAAATAAAAGAGACTCTCTAAGGGAACGGATATACAAATAAAAAAAAAAGATCCGTTTTGACATAAAATGGATATATCCATATATCTCTGACTTATATTTATTAGATGATAAAATATGGCAAAACCTGTACCAAGAATTGGTTCACGTAGGAATGGGCGTATTGGTTTACGTAAGAGTGCGCGTAGAATACCAAAAGGGGTTATTCATGTTCAAGCAAGTTTCAACAATACTATTGTGACTGTCACAGATGTACGAGGTCGGGTAATTTCTTGGTCCTCCGCTGGTACTTGTGGATTCAAGGGCACAAGAAGAGGGACACCCTTTGCCGCCCAAACCGCAGCAGGAAATGCTATTCGGACAGTAGTGGATCAAGGTATGCAACGAGCAGAAGTCATGATAAAAGGCCCCGGTCTCGGAAGAGATGCGGCATTAAGAGCGATTCGTAGAAGTGGTATAATATTAAGTTTCATACGAGATGTAACCCCTATGCCACATAATGGATGTAGGCCCCCTAAAAAAAGACGTGTGTAAAAATAAACAAAACATTTCAAGAGAAATAAATAATTTATTTGATCAAATAATAATATTACTATGGTTCGAGAGAAAGTAAGAGTATCGACTCGGACACTACAATGGAAGTGTGTTGAATCAAGAGTAGATAGTAAGCGTCTATATTATGGACGCTTTATTCTGTCTCCACTTATGAAAGGTCAAGCAGATACAATAGGCATTGCAATGCGAAGAGCTTTGCTTGGAGAAA